CCATTCAGGAACAAGAAATTTACATCGGAATTTTTAGATAAAACACCATACATCAATGAGAGTTTAATTCGAAAAGTTTCTAGGAGGTATGAAAGTATTTCTAAAAAAAAAAGAGGACCTATACTTTACTTTGATTCTTTCTTTGCTTTGCCATTTTTTTTTTTATGAACCATATGCATTCAAAAGTGCGCGTATGGTTCCTAAAAGGGATAAAATTTTATCCTAATCAACCGACTTCATCGAGAAAGATTACTTTTTTTAGGAGACTCCATAGAGGACGAACTAGCAAATCAAGTTATGGGGCTCATGCTATTTCTCAATATAGAGGATAAGGACTTAGAGCAATGGTTATTTATAAACTCACCTGGCGGGTGGATAGTACCCGGAGTAGGCATTTATGATATGATGCAACTTGTGATACCAGATGTAAATACAGTATGTATGGGAGTCGCCGCTTCAATGGCATCTTTCGTTCTGGTCGGAGGCGAAATTACCAAACGCTTAGCATTCCTTCGCGCTTGGCGCCAATGTATCTTTAACTTTAGTTGAGAGGTTGAGAGAAAGCTTTTTTAGAAATGAAATAAAAAAGTAAAGTTATAAATGACATAAGAAAGTAATGAAGACTATATGCCTTAGCCGGGTAAAATGAATAAGACTACTGAGTAACAATAGCATGGCATTCCAATTCGGTATGAACATACCCATATGGTTTTTCATAACGTGAGATTGTGTATCGGGGGAGCTGGCTTAGACAAAATATCTTTCCGATCAAGGAATACCTCTGAATATCTCTCAGCAATTCATTTTAGTGTCGCAAATATTTTAGGTTTCACGCGACAAATGATTTTGCCAAATTTATGTTATCGAAGAGTACTAAAGAGTACTAAAAAAAAAAAAAAGAAACTTTGGGATTGCTCGATCTCATATGAGTTAAATTCCCAAATAACCAAAGCACGGAAGCAACGGAATCATCATACTCCTTTTTCACTCTCCCAAAAGCAAGGATGTTAAATGGGCGGATAATTTCTGGATCCAATAGATCTTTTTTTCCCGTGGAAGGGAAAAAAATCCCATTGTGGAGCCGTATGCAATGCCCAAAAATTGCCTGTACGGTTGTTGAATTTTATCTATATTGGATTGTCGTTTTATCAATCTATATTGTCGTTTGCTTCTATTATATATATACTCCGCTTCTTCTTATTCTTTAGCTCTTTCCTTTACCCGATAGAAGATAGAGGGACCTTTCATTATTTCATTATGTTATATCATCAGGGTAATGATGCACCAACCTGCTGGTACCTTTTATCAGCAAGAAATACCAGGATATACGCTAGAATCGAGAGCAATTTCAGAGTTTCGCGACAGAATCGTAAAAATATATTCCGTACGAACACAACAACCCCACTGGGTTATAGCCGCCGACCTGGAAAGAGATACTTTTATGGACGCAAGCGAAGCCAAAGAGTATGGAATTATAGATCTTATAGCAGAATCAGTCCTAAATACCGGCTAAAATACCGGGGAGTTAAGTAAAATTTACCCCACCACCGAATTTACACCCCGGATTTACATTGTCCTCTAAGATTCGCACTCATGAAACAAAATACGTTAGCATCTTAGAACCAAGGAAACAGAGCCAACGCCCCAATAGAAATGTCGGTCTACTTCCATTCCATTCGAGGATCCTAAAGACATCGATCGTATTGTTGATCTCTTATCTTGTTCGTTTACAGATTCGGAATGAGAAATTATTATCCCGATCCATCCGAACTAAAAAAAAGGGTATAAAAAATATCGTTATTACTTTTTATTGATGAGTTTAATTCAAGGATTTCGAGTTCTAATTTCATAAATCGATTTTTGGGGGGAGGGTTACTAGGAGGGGATAAGGATAATTGGTAGGTTCAATTCCTAACCGGATGATTATGTTTTTTTTTTTCTTCTAGTATTAAATAGAAGAAAAAAAAAAAACATAATCATCCGGTTAGGATCGATCTAAACCAGCCCATTTTGTATATGATTCAGCATGCCAACTATTAAACAACTTATTAGAAACACAAGACAGCCAATTAAAAATGTCACAAAATCCCCCGCTCTTCGGGGATGTCCTCAGCGTCGAGGAACATGTACTAGGGTGTATGTGCGACTCGTTCAAATCATAAGATAAGCTGGAACAAAAGAAAGAAAACGCTTTTTCCAGTATCAATGACCAGTACCAATGAATAGGATGGAATTTTTCCATTCACTATCTAACAAAAGACCTACATTGTGTATGAAATTTATGGTTTCTATTGGTGCAAATCCAATCACCTTAATTGTAGATGATAAGCAACTCCCAGTGGTAGCAAATGGTTGTCCATTAAGCGGGGGAATTGGTATTTAGGAAGCAGAAAAATTATGCTCTCACTCTTGCAAGAACGGACTAACAGGGTCAGCTACCTAGCCAACTTTCATAATTAAATGCCGTTACTGTATGAGTAGATCTCATTGTGAAAAGATCTATTATTGGATAATTCATGGGTAGAGTCAAAGAATGTGAACTGTACAAGTTACTAATAACATTGATTGAATGGGGAAGGAGCTCCGGTGTATAGAGAGGACCTCACCGTTTACGAAGTAACCATAGAAACGAAGGAACCCACTATTTATTTATAAATTTCCCTTTACTAGGTATTTCGACTTTAATACAATACTCTATTTATACTCAATTTGAAATTTAATATTTTTGGATACCTAGTATCAATACAATTTCTTATTTCGAGGTGAAATGCCCGTAAAAAAAAATCGTGGTTGGGAAGGTCAGAGCAGCAAAAGCCATTGGAATTTGTATTTTATACATCGGAAGAATCCGTTTTGTTATTAATAGACTAGGAAAGGCGAGAGGGATGACTGAAAGAAAGAAAAAATAAATTAAGTTATTCATCAAAGTTTATTTTGCTTCAATGACCAGAACTAGACGAGGGTATATAGCTCGTAGACGTAGAACAAAAACGCGTTTATGTGTATCAACCTTTCGAGGGTCCCATTCAAGACTTATGCGAACTGCTATTCAACAAAGAATTCGAGCTTTGGCTTCTTCTCATCGGGATAGGGGAAGCCAAAAGATAAATTTTCGTCGTCTGTGGATCACTCGAATAAATGCAGTAATTCGCGAGAACGGGGTATCCTATAGTTATAGTAGATCCATAAATAATCTGTACAAGAGACGGTTGCTTCTTAATCGTAAAATTCTTGCACAACTAGCCATATCAAATACAAATTGTCTTTATACAATTTCCAATGAGATCATTAAATAAGGAGATTTATTGGGGGAATTCATCGGAATGCTTTAAAGGGAGGTCCCCCGGAGAATGAACTCCGGGAAGGGAGAGTAAAAAGAAATAGGATTATTATAAAGTAGTCAAAATAACTGAATGCGTTTCCATAAAAAAAGGTTTCTTCTTCATTTTTGAATTTTGATTCAATCAATTGAGAAATAGACCTATTTCTTTCTGGTTCGAGTACCCGTAGTTCTAGGAGTATACTTAGTTCTATTCGCAGATTCTTCATTACGAAGAAAAGGTAACGAAGATAAAGTACGAGCTTGTTTTATAGCAATAGTAATTAATCGTTGTTGTTTCAAAGTCAATCTATTCACTCGTCTAGATAATATTTTTCCTTGCTCACTAATAAATCGACTAATTAAACTTATGTTTCTATAATCAATTCGATCCCCCGGTCCAATTGGGGGCAAACGCCTACGAAAAGATCGCTTGGATTTAAGAAAAAGCTTGGATTTTTCCATGGTTTATTCCTTATCTCTAAAATCCTATTTCTTAATTCTCATTTTGGATTTGACGGAAATAGGAGTTGATTGGTTTATTTGTTTATTTTTTAATTATATGTTTATATGTAATTTTTCAAAATTTGTTCCCCTTTCTTGAATCCTGAAGGGAAGGTACACGCGGTTTTCTTTGATCTATTTCTTTATCTCCCCATGAATCATATGTTTGTAACAATAGGGACAGAATTTTCTCAATTCCAGTCGACTAGGCGTATTGTGTCGATTCTTTTGGGTAATATATCTGGAAATGCCTGGTGATTCCTTATTACTATCCTTTCGACAACTGTTACATTCCAAAATAACTGTTATTCTGACATCTTTACCCTTCGCCATGAACCTAACCTCCTTTGAATTTTGGATTCACTCAATTCTTTTCTTTCATTTTCGATCCGAAACAAAAAAAAAAGAAGTTGCTGACCTGAAATCCTATTATGAAAGATTTTGTTACAATCACTAGAGAAAAAGAAAAATAAGTAATACAATGATTTCTAACTATTAATTATTTAGATAGAATCTCGGTATAGTAATAGTATTTCATTTAAGTATCTTGTATAATTTTGTTGCCCTCTATGATTTTAATATATTAATATAATAATATTAAATTAATTCGAGCCTGAGCCCTAATTTCGATGCGGTTGAACCCACTTTTTTTTTTTCTTTAATCCTCAAAAAAATGACAAAAGAGCAAAACAAAGAAAGGAAGAGAAAGGGAGAGGGATTCGTCAGAGAGAATTTAGCGTATCTCTAATCTTTTTAAGACCTTCCTATGTCAATAACTAGAATGAAAAAAATGGGAATGTCAACGCATCCGGGAATAAACGATTGATCTCTATCAATAAACCTGCTAAAGACCCAAACCATAGAGTACCTAGCACAGGTGCCACAGAAAGATATGTTTTTAGATTTCGCATTGAAAAGCCTCCTTTTTTTGTAATACATATATGATCATATGCATATGTAGTTAAGGATCGCTTGTATTTGTACGCGAAATTCTTAACTAAAATAGATATATAAAACAACCCAGTAGATGAGATTTTCCTTTCCTTACAACAGAGAAAAGGGCGTTTCCCTCTTTCGGAGCATTGCCGATAAAGATTTATTTATATGTTGGGTTTACTATGTCTATAATGTATATAATTTTTTTATTTATTATATGTTATATGAGCCATGAGAAAAA